TAGGAGACTATAAATGAAAAATGAAAGCCCCTTTCTCGCACCCATTTTCATTTTACATCACATTGTCGGAACAAAAATATCGTATCCATCGATATAGATGGAAATATTTGATACATGAGACTACGATCTGATATATATAAGTCTGTAAGATATATATAATACGATATAAATTGATCTTGTCTTGTGTTCTGGAATAAAAATAGAATAAAAATAGTTAAAAGATCTCTTATGTTGTGACTTGGAATAAACCCTTTTTTGTAACGGAAGGGAATAGCAATTTATTCCTATTTATTCCTATAGAACATCTAGGAACAAGAAGATTTAATCGGCAATATCGACAGATTACCGCGTAGTCCAAAGAAATATGAAAATGAAAAAAAAAAAAGCTCCACTCTTCCAAATATTTAATTTTAATATCAGAATAGTGGATATAGTTATGATTCAATGGGTTAGGTCCACTTACTTTTTTCTTTTGTTGATTTCTAATTGATTTGATTGCAATAATCAAAAATAGAAATATTTGGAGATTTTAAGTAGACAACTTATTATTTTTCAGTATAAACTTAATACTAGTCATTATATAATTATAATATTAAAATATAATACTATATAATTCTAATAAACATACTAGTAAAATATAATACTATATAATTCTAATAAACATACTAGCAAATGTTCAACCTTATAACTATAATTACCAGACTATAAACTATAATTAATACTATAATTAATTAATATGCTTTCTTACTTATTTTTCTTACTTATTTATTAAAAAATAAATATATTAATAAAATTTCTATTCTCCCTTCAAATATGAATACTACCGTGCTAGTTTTATGAAAAAACCAAAGCCCCTTATCGGATTTGAACCGATGACTTACGCCTTACCATGGCGTTACTCTACCACTGAGTTAAAAGGGCTTTTTTGATTCAATTCCTGAATAAGTCACTAGTCACTATGTGTTTAGTCTATATCCATATTATATGTTATATGTATATAAATACATCGTATACGTTATAATATATCTTAAACGTCTAGTGGTTCACTCAGGAACGATAAATTTGATTTACATAATGAGTCTAGGATATACTTGTAAGTATAAGTAAAAAAAAGGATTTAGTGATATTTGATTTCATAAATATCAATCAATGCAAGGAATTGTTTCAAGACAGATCCTAATTGCGATCATAACGAAATTCATTTGATTGATACAGGTACCTACCAATTCAACCTAGATCCAAACTATTTCATCGAATCATTAATAAAGCGATTCAGCTTGTCCCCCAAACCAAATTCTTAGAAAAAAAAAAGATTTATTAAAAATAAATAAAATAAGATTAATAATATTAATATTATTAATAATTATTGAAATTATTAATAAAATTATTTATTATTATATTAATAATAATATTATTTAAATTTTTAAAGAAAAAAATAAAATAGATTTATTTATGAAATTCTAAAATGTCGATTAGAATGAACGATTCAGGAATATAACTAATCAAAAAATTCTATATAATCGTGAAAGACAGAAAGATCCTTCGCATTGAGTCATACGATTCCATTATATTGACAATTTCAAAAAACTATTCATACTATGATCATAGTATGATGACGGTTGGGCAAGTATGCCCCCATCGTCTAGCGGTTCAGGACATCTCTCTTTCAAGGAGGCAGCGGGGATTCGACTTCCCCTGGGGGTAGGGCACTACGAAAGAAAGTTGATCGTGGATTATCACTAAGCCTGGATTGATTCTTCCCGGGTCGATGCCCGAGCGGTTAATGGGGGCGGACTGTAAATTCGTTGGCAATATGTCTACGCTGGTTCAAATCCAGCTCGGCCCAAAAATTCGCCGATCCAACATGAAATGATATAAGCCATTTGTTGTTCTCCCGAAATGCTCGATCCCAATAGAAAAAAGTAAAAATCTCTGATATTGATATATCTTATCTTTACCCCTATCGTTATTACTCTATTTATTTTTATTTTTTCCAACAAGTTTTGATCTTGCTAATTATCTAGATTCATATCAAGATCTGGAAGTGTAAAGTATAAGGAAAAGAGTAAAGAAAAAAAGACCTTTTTCATTGAAAGATTGACTATCCAATTAATTTGTAAATAACGACAAGATTATTAGTAATCACTGCCTCTCTTGCTAAAGTTCATATCCATATCGAAAGTATTTGAATAAAATCATAAGAATATGTATACTGTACACCTTATTTTATTCTGTTATTTCCTTGGGATTGTAGTTCAATTGGTCAGAGCACCGCCCTGTCAAGGCGGAAGCTGCGGGTTCGAGCCCCGTCAGTCCCGATGGATCCAAATCCAATAAAAAAATACAGCAATTCATCCTTCCATTTTTCTGTTCTGTGAAAGGGAGTACAAAGAGTAGAATTTCATTGACAACAGGAATCCCTTTTCTTTTTATCTTTCTTTTTATTTTTTTTTTTTCTTCTATTGTTTGGCTTTGTTTGGAACCAATGGTAGGTGTAAAAGCGGTTAGATGATACTTCATCAAATGATTTTACAAGGAGGGCGCTAGTTTATAGAAAGAAAGGGAAAGGGTGGAAAAGAATGAAAAATGTAAATAAAAATACAGTTAAAGGGATTTTTGATTGTATCAAAATTTACTTTGGAATTCGATATGAATAAAAGATCTTCCTATGTTATACTATTCAATTCTTGACGATAAATCAATTTGTCAGATATTGTTATTCATGATATTGATCCGATTCGATTATATCTCGATGTAATTCATCTCATTGAATTTACAGACAAAAGATTTATCATCTCTATGGGATTAAATCCCGAGTTATTGCGAATTAACGAAAAAGGAAACGATGAAATTATGGAAGTAAATATTCTCGCATTTATTGCTACTGCACTGTTCATTCTAATTCCTACTGCTTTTTTACTTATAATATACGTAAAAACAGTAAGTCAAAGTGATTAATTTGAATTAAACTTGTGACTTTTTAGTTCTTATCAATGATTGAAGAGAAGAAATAAAATAAAAAGGATTAAAATTTCACGTTTTAAATGAAATCATCGAACTAAAATCATCAGTATTCTATGAGAGCAGTATTCTATGAGATACTAGATAGTATGGTAGAAAAAGATTTTTCTACCATACTAGTATTATTATTATTATTGTACTATATAAAGTTTGCTGTATCACGATACAGGTTAATTTAATATATATCAATTGACATTATTATCTTTTTATATAGATATAAATTCCATATATAATGTACATAGTGTCATGTCCCAATCCTATTTCTTTTCTATTTCTTTGCTTCATCTATTTCTATTTGATTTGTGTTGATTCCAATCAATTTGAAATAATCGAAAGACAGCTCTTACTCTTACGATTCTAATTCCTACATTTCTTATCTTTTTAATATGAATTCCGATATTCATTGAAAGAAAGAATCAAATCAATGAAAGAAAAAGAGGTATGGGTATAATAAAAGAAAATCAAGTAATCTTCTTGTTAGCATTCCAACAAAGAAGTAATTGATTGACCAGTTGACAGAGGATCCAGAGGTTCCATGGGAACTTCTTCGGAGTTCGAAAAGGATTAATAAACCTCACCGATTTCAACCTAACCTTTCAACCATTATATGAAATTAAAAAAAAAAAGACCAGCATAAATAAAATTTATAAAATAATAAAACAAATAATAAAACAAATAATAAAACAAATGGTAAGTGTGCAATATGTGACTTGCCCAAGACAATATTTTCTTATGTGTAGTATCTCCTTGGACAACCACTATGTCTATGTTGTTTCCCGTAAAAAAGTGTATCCACGTAATGTAATAACAGAACTATTTTCTTTTATCTTTGAAGAGGAAAGACAAAGACGTAAAAAAATAACAAATAAAAAGTAAAAAAAAAAGTAAAGTATAGAAAAGGGTTTCCTTCTTACCCATTGTCGATATATAAAATTTATGAAGAGTTCGATTGGAAAAAATTTCATACCATTTGGAGTACTTTTACTTTCGAAATACGAACATAGGAATAATTGAAATATTTGTTTGATTGAAAAAGTTCATATGTTATTTATAGTATAGAATACATTACTCCACTAGAATCCAATACATATAACTTCGAAATGAAAATATTTTGAAATTCAATTTTGAAATTGAAATAGTGAATTAAAAAAAAAGTCTTTGCAGAACGATCTATAAAAAAAAATTGATACAGCTTGATTCCTAAACTCAATTAGTAGTACTTCTAGAGTCCACTTCTTCCCCATACTACGAGTGAAAGAGAAAATGTAAAGACTACCATTAAAGCAGCCCAAGCGAGACTTACTATATCCATGTGAATTATGTCCTCGATCTCTATGAAGGAATTATTCAATTATTGTTCACTAATAATAGTAGAATTGACAGCGCAGAGTCAAAAGGGGGCTCTGATCCACCACCATATTGATGAAACAATCCAATAAATCCAATTAGACCAAGTTCTAATGATTATACTAGAAGATTTCTAGTATAATCGGAAAACATTAAGTACAAGCAAAATACGCAGAGACAGCCCTTGAAGTCTCAAAAGTATCAAAGGAATGTTAATAAAATGTCAGAATAATAAGACCTATTCTTTCTTTTGTCGCCTTTCATTTCATTAAGTCAAAAGTATAAAAATATAGAATCAAGCTAGATCATTATCTATCGCCTATTCCTATTTTATTTATTTTATATTTTTCCCTTTTATTTTATTTGATCTCAATCTTACCATCTTCGATTGTCGCTATGAACCAATGGAAGACGCCCTATTACATTACGTTCTTGACTCGAGATTATCGAAAAGTTCAAATTTATTTTTGTACTTTAGTTAAGTTAAAACTTTAAGATATAAATAAGTAAAAGTATATAAACTAAAAGTATATATAACTTAAGTTAAAGTAAAAGCCAATTATCCATTCAATTCAACCGAATTACTATTGAATGAATGTCAGCGTACTCAGAGACTTTCATGAGTATGTATA